CATTTTTTCTGAAAATCTTCGTTTCTTTTCACTAATATTGGCATTCTTAAATACCATTTAGGTATTTGTCTAAACTTTTTTGAAAATCTTCGTTTCTTTTCACCAATATTGGCATTCTTAAATACCATTTAGGTATTTGTCTAAACTTTTTTGAAAATCTTCGTTTCTTTTCACCAATATTGGCATTCTTAAATACCATTTAGGTATTTGTCTTAAACTTTTTTGAAAATCTTCGTTTCTTTTCACCAATATTGGCATTCTTAAATACCATTCAGGTATTTTTCTTAAACTTTTCTGAAAATCTTCGTTTCTTTTCACCAATATTGGCATTCTTTTGTTAAGTTTTGTGTTGTTTATTTTATTTATATACTTATTTTCTTGTTTTATATTTTTTTATTTTGTATTTACATATACAAGTTTAGATATTGGTACAATTAATGGTAGAGATTATCAATAGTTAGTAGATTAAATTTAAGTTTGCCTGAATTGGCAAAAAGTTTGCCTGAATTGGCAAAAAGTTTGCCAGAATTGGCAAAAAGTTTGCCGGAATTGGCAAAAAGTTTGCCGGAATTTAATTCTTAAGGATGTTTCTTTGGTTTCTTGCTGTTTTTGTTAATAAATGTTTATTTAAATATATTCTACCTTATATTATAATAAAAACATCATGATAGAATTATTTTGATTTTTTATATAATAAGATCTTATTAATTCTTTAATTATCTATTATATATATTATTATTCCTAATAATTACATATTATATATAATTAATAATATACAATAAATTGCTTATTATATAACAATATATATTTATTTAATTAAATTAAATTATTTATTGTATTAATATAAATATTTACTATAATATAAATTATTTATTATATAACATACATTGAAATATTTATTAGTATGGTAATTAAATTCTTATTATAAGATAAATATATCCTCACTTTTTTCATTAAAAGTGAAAAAAATGAAAAAAGTGAGGATATTCTATTTACATACCATTGTTTTATCATCTTGTTTTTATTGAATACTTTCTTGTACATAAAATTTATTATATAGTTAATCCATAAATTTATTATATAGTACTGTATTTTATTTTTTAAATATAAAATGTTGTAAAAAAGTTTATTTTGTATTTTTTATTGAATACCTCTTTTGTATTGAAATAGGTATTTAATTAGGTTAGTCCGGCTCGAGTGAATCCTAAAAATAATCCATTACATTATGTTTTCTTTCTTATTTTATTATTTTTTTTTTATTTTATTAAAATAATAAAATAAGAAAGGAAATATATACTTGTTTGGTACTAATTTTTATTTAATCAATTTATGATTAGTTTGATTCTGATTATTTTATTAATTTTATGGAATATATACATGTGGATTTTTTTTAAATGAATTATTTTAATTGCAGTGTTTAGTTTTAAATATAAAGTTATTTTTGATTTGGATATTCATTATATTATTGTAATATTTTGTGCCAGCATACGCGGTTATACAATTAATATTAATTAATATTTTGGTTATAATAAAGTTAAATTTATTTATTGAATTTAATATTTTTATTTTTAGGTGAAATTTAAATTTTAATTAAGTTTTGTTTTTGATTCTTTGAAATATATGATTTAAACTAGGATTAGATACCCTATTATAGTATATTTAAATTATTTATTTTGGGTATTGTTAGTTGTGTTCTTTAAATCTAAAGAATTTGGCTGTGTTTTAGTCTATTTAGAGGAATTTGCCCTTTAATCGATAATCCGCGTTTTATCTTACTTTTTTTTGTAAATTCAGTATGTATACCGCCGTTATAGGTTTATTTTATTAGAATAAAAATTTACTTTATCCTTATTATGGTTTATTTCAGGTCAAGGTGCAGCTAATAAATAAGTAGAGGTGAATTACAATATTTTTGAATATAACGGATTTATGTTTAAAATTTTTAAATGAAGGTGGATTTAATTGTAATTTTGATTATAATGTTATTTTGATTTTAGCTCTAAAATAAGTACATATCGCCCGTCACTCTCGATTTATTTGAGATAAGTCGTAACATAGTAGATGTACTGGAAAGTGTATCTAGTTAGATATAAAACAGTAATTAGTTTATAGAAAATTATTCACTTACATTGAATTGATTTTAGTGCAAATCTTTAATTTCTGATTTTATTTTATTACTTTTATTTATTTGTTTTATTTTTTATAATTTGAGTTTTATTAAAGATTAAATTGTTTTAGTATTATTTATGAATTAATTATATTAGTTATAGTTTATTAGTACTGTTAGGGTTTTATTTAATTAAAAATTTTTTAGTAAAGATAATTCTTGTACCTTTTGTATCAGGGTAGATTTATTTTTTTTTATTTATTTATTTTTCTCGAATTGATTTGATCTAATTATTTATGTTTGTTAATGTTTTAAATTTATATATTATATTTATTTAGTTATGAAATGTTATTCGTAAATCAATATATCTAGTTTTCTTATATTTGAATTTAATTCAGTTATTTTTGTTTATTTTTATATTTTATTATTTAAATATTTAAAAATAGTAAATTTTTGGGGGATTAGCTCTGAAAAATTATTTTTATAATTTATTTTTAATAAATGTTATGTAGGTTTTATATTATCTATCATTATTTAGTATGTTTTGATTTATTATTTTATTTTTATTATTTTTTATTTTGTTTAATTATATATTTGAATTTTTAAATTAATTTCTTATTTTTTGAAATAATGATTTAATTAGTATATTTTTATTTATTTTGTTTTTTTCTTATTTATTTTTTTATAAGGAACTAGGCAAAAAATTTAATGTTCGCCTGTTTATCAAAAACATCTTTTCTAGTATTTTATTTGAGATCTTACCTGCCCAATGAGTTATTATTTAATGGCCGCGGTATTTTGACCGTGCAAAGGTAGCATAATCATTAGTTTATTAATTGTGGACTTGTATGAATGGTTTGACGAAGTATTGACTGTCTCATATTTATATTTATAATTTAAATTTTGAGTTAAAATGCTTAAATTTTTTTATAGGACGAGAAGACCCTATAGATCTTTATTTGTAGTTTTCTTTTATTTTTTGGTTTATTTATTTATTTGGGTTTATTATTTATTTTGTTGGGGTGACATGGATATATAATTAACTATTTATTTTTTATTCAATTATTTTTGTATATTAGACCTTTTATTATTGTTATAAGATTTAGATACCTTAGGGATAACAGCGTAATTCTTTTTGAGAGTTCTTATCGACAAAAGAGATTGCGACCTCGATGTTGGATTAAGATAATATTTTGGTGTAGGTGCTTAAATAGATAAGTCTGTTCGACTTTTAAATTCTTACATGATCTGAGTTCAAACCGGTGTGAGCCAGGTTGGTTTCTATCCTTAATATTATTATATATATTAGTACGAAAGGACCATATAAATTAAATAATTTATTTTTTTGATTTATGTTAAGCTAATTTGGCAGATTTTAAGTGCATTAAATTTAGAATTTATTTATATTGTTTATACAATAATTAGTATTGTTTTTTTTTGATTTGTATATTTCTTTGATTATTTTTTTTTTGTTAATTGTTATAGTATTGGTTGGTGTAGCTTTTTTTACTTTATTGGAACGAAGGGTTTTGGGTTATATTCAAATTCGTAAAGGTCCTAATAGGGTTAGTTTTTTAGGTTTTTTACAGCCATTTTCTGATGCAATTAAGTTATTTTCTAAAGAATCTGTTTTACCAAATTTATCTAATTTTATTCCTTATTATTTTTCCCCTATTTTTAATTTGTTTTTGTCTTTAATTCTTTGGATTGTTATTCCTTATTTTTCTATAATTTTTGTTTATAATTTGGGTTTAATATTTTTTTTGTGTTGTGCTAGTTTAAATGTTTATAGAATTATAATTGCTGGTTGATCCTCTAATTCTAATTATGCTCTTCTTGGTAGTATTCGTTCTGTTGCACAAACTATTTCTTATGAAGTTAGTTTATTTTTGATTTTGTTGTCTTTTATTGTTTTAACAGGTAGTTATTGTTTAATTGATTTTTATTTTTTTCAATTTTTTGGTTGATATTTTTTTATATATTTTCCTTTATGTTTTTGTTTATTTTCTTCATTTTTAGCAGATACTAATCGTACCCCCTTTGATTTTGCTGAAGGTGAATCTGAATTAGTTTCTGGGTTTAATGTTGAGTATAGAAGAGGTGGTTTTATTTTGATTTTTCTTAGAGAATATTCAATAATTTTGTTTATAAGAATGTTTTCTTGTATTTTATTTTTTGGTTGTGATTTGTTTACTTATTTATTTTTTATTAAAGTGATTTTTTTTTCTTTTTTATTTATTTGAGTTCGCGGTACTTTACCACGTTTTCGTTATGATAAGTTGATATATATTGCTTGAAAGTGTTATTTACCTTTGTCATTAAATTATTTAATTTTTTTTGTTTGTTTTAAACTTTTTGTTGTTTCTTTATTTATTTATTGTATTAATTTTAGTTAAGTTAATAGAGGATTTTTAACCTCTATTTTATATTTTCAAAATATATGTTTTAAACTTATTAACTATTTTGTTATTTTATCTCATATTGTTTTAATAATATTATCTCTAATGAAATATAAGAAGTATATGATTGTTAGTACCTGTCTTATTATAATATATGGTTCTTCTACCGGTTTAGCTCCTATTGTTGTTAATAGTGTTGTTGTCATTATTATTAATCAAAATGTAATTTGATTAATTGGGTAAAAGTTGTTTCCTTGAAAATTTCTTTTATTTATTGGTATGATAAATAGAATTATGATTGATATTATTAATGCGATTACCCCTCCTAATTTATTGGGGATTGACCGTAAAATTGCATATGCAAATAGAAAGTATCATTCAGGTTGAATATGATTAGGTGTTACTAACGGATTTGCTGGGTTGAAATTATCTGGGTCTCTTAGTAGGTAAGGTTCTGTTAATGTTAGTAAAGTTAATATTGCAATTATTATAATAAATCTTACTATATCCTTAAATGAAAAGTATGGATGAAATGGAATTTTATCATTATTTCTTTTTAGTCCTATAGGGTTATTTGATCCTGTTTGATGTAAGAATAATAAATGAATTATTATTATAGCTGCTAATACAAATGGTATTAGGAAGTGAATTGTGAAAAATCGGTTTAATGTTGCGTTGTCTACTGCGAATCCTCCTCATACCCACTTAACTAATTCTACCCCTAAGTATGGTATTGCTGATAGTAAATTTGTAATGACTGTTGCCCCTCAAAATGATATTTGACCTCATGGGAGTACATAACCTATAAAAGCTGTTATTATTAATATTAATAGTATAATTACTCCTGATGTTCATGTTTGTACATATTTATATGATCCGTAGTATAATCCTCGCCCTACGTGTATGTAAATACAGATGAAAAATATTGATGCTCCATTAGCATGTAGAGTTCGTATAAGTCACCCGTTGTTTACGTCTCGACAAATATGACTTACTCTGTTAAATGCTAGTTCAATATTAGGTGTATAATGTATTGCTAAAAATATTCCAGTAATGATTTGTATTACTAAGCAAATTCCTAATATTGATCCAAAATTTCATCATGTTGAGATGTTAGTAGGAGTTGGTAAATCAATTAATGAATTATTTATAATTTTAATTAATGGGTTGTTTTTTCGTATTGGTATGTTCATTAGTTATTTTAATATTCGTAGTGGCCCCTTATTTGATTCAGTGATTTTGAATACAGTGATTATTGTAAATAATAAATATGATGCTATTAATATTGTTGTTATGTTTGTTGGTAAATTATATATTTTTATTAATATTGTTCTTTTTTCTGTTAGTATTATTATATCGTTATTTATGATGTTATATTTTTTTTGTAATGTTGTTATTAATATAATTGTTATTGGAATTAATATTATTTTTTTTGATATTGAGAATATTATGTTTGGTATTAATCTAGTTATGTAAATAAATAATACTATTATTCCTCCGATATATATCAGGAATAAAATGTATGCAAATCAAAATGATTTAAATATTATTCCTGATATTATAGAAATGATTGTTGTTTGTACTATAATTGTTAATCCTATTGATAATGGGTGTTTTGTGATTAAAAATGTTATGTTTATAATTGTATTTATTATTAATATTAATTTTATGCAAAGGATAGTTTAATAAAAAATAATAATTTTGGGGATTATTGATAAAGATTTTTTTTTCCTTTGAAGTTTTAAGAATATTAATTCATTTTTGATTTACAAGACCAATATTTTTTATAAATTATTAAAACTATTGATAGTGTATTTTGTTTTTCCTTTAATAATGTTTTTTTGTGGTTTATTTTCTTTTTCTTTTAACTATGATCATTTTTTAATCACCCTATTAAGACTTGAATATATTGTTTTATCTTTGTATTGATTAGTATTTTCATATATAATATTAAGAATGTTTGATATTTATTTTTTAATATTGTTACTTACTTTTTGGGTTTGCGAATCTGTCCTTGGTTTATCTTTATTAGTTAGTTTAATTCGGGGTTATGGTAACGATTATTTTTGTTCATTTAATTTGCTTCAATGTTAAAGTTTTTATTTTTTTTTATTTTTTTGATTCCTATTTCTTATTACGGTTTTTGATGATTGGTACATATTTTAATGTTTGTTATGATATTTCTTTTTTATTTTAGTTTTATTAGAATATATTATTTTTGTAATTTAAGATATTTTATGGGTTGTGATTTGATTTCGTATGTTTTAATTCTTTTGAGTTTTTTTATTTGTAGATTAATAATTTTAGCTAGTGAATCAGTTTATCATTATAATTTTTATTCTAATATATTTATTATGTTTGTTTTATTTTTGTTTTTAATACTTTATTTATCATTTTCTAGAAATAATTTAATTTTATTTTATTTTTTTTTTGAATCTAGTTTAATTCCTACTTTATTTTTAATTTTTGGTTGAGGGTATCAGCCTGAGCGTCTTCAGGCGGGTATATATTTTTTGTTTTATACATTATTTTCTTCATTACCTATGTTATTATCAATTCTTTATTTTTATTCATTTTTTGGTAGTTTGTCTTTTTCTTTAATTTTTATATTTAATTATAGTTATTTTATATTTTATTTTTGTATAATCTTTTCTTTTCTTGTTAAAATTCCTATATTTTTTGTTCATGTTTGGCTCCCTAAGGCTCACGTTGAAGCCCCTGTTTCTGGTTCGATGATTTTAGCTGGTGTTTTGTTAAAATTAGGTGGTTATGGGTTGTTTCGTGTTTTTGGTATATTATTAATTTCTGGTATTAATTATAATTTTTTTTTTATTAGAGTTTGTTTAATTAGTTGTTTTTTTATTAGATTAGTTTGTCTTCGTCAAAGTGATTTGAAATCATTAATTGCTTATTCTTCAGTAGTTCATATGGGGTTAGTTCTAGGTGGTTTAATAACTTTAAATTATTGGGGCATAATTGGTTCAATTATTTTAATAATCGCTCATGGCCTATGTTCATCTGGTTTATTTTGTTTAGTTAATGTTGTTTATGAACGTTTAGGTAGTCGTAGATTATTTATTATTAAAGGTCTAGTTAATTTTATGCCTACAATATCTTTGTGGTGATTTTTAATAAGTTCATATAATATAGCAGCTCCCCCTTCTTTAAATTTGTTAGGTGAAATTATTTTATTTAATAGATTGATTTCTTGAGGTTCATTTAATACATATTTTTTTTTATTTATTTCTTTTTTTAGTGCTGGGTATAATTTATACTTATATTCTTATAGTCAACATGGTATTTTTTATTCTGGATCTTTTTCTTTTAGTAATGGTTATTTACGTGAATATTTATTGTTATTTTTACATTGGTTTCCATTAAATTTGTTAATTTTTGTTTCTAGTTTATTTTTTATTTAAACTTTAATAATTTAATTTAAAATATCAGCTTGTGGGCCTGAAAATGTAAATATTTACTTAAGGTTATTTTGTATATATATTCTTTATGTAATATTTTATTTATTTATTTGTTTTTATTTAGATTTATTTTTGTTATATTAGGTTTTTACTTTATTATTAATGATTTGGTTTATTTTATTGAATATGAATTATTTATATTTAATGGTTCTCAGTTTATTATGACATTGTTATTTGATTGAATGTCTTTAATTTTTATAGGATTTGTTTTATTTATTTCTTCTTTAATTATCTATTATAGTAAAGAATATATGTCCGGTGATTTATTTTTAAATCGGTTTATTATTTTGGTGTTAATATTTATTTTTTCAATAATGTTTATGATTATTAGTCCAAATTTGATTAGAATTCTTTTAGGTTGAGATGGGCTGGGTTTAGTATCTTATTGTTTGGTTATTTATTACCAAAATGTTAAGTCTTTTAATTCTGGTATGATTACTGCGCTCTCTAATCGTGTAGGTGATAGAATGTTATTAATATCTATTTCATGAATGTTTAGTTATGGTAGATGAAATTATTTTATATATATTGATTTTTTAAAAATGGATTTTAATAGAAATTTGATTAGTGTTTTAATTGTTATTGCTGCAATAACTAAAAGAGCTCAAGTTCCATTTTCTCCTTGACTTCCTGCAGCTATATCTGCGCCTACTCCTGTATCATCTTTAGTTCATTCATCTACTTTAGTTACTGCTGGTGTTTATTTATTAATTCGTTTTAATCCTTTATATGTTAATTCTGATATTTCTTTTTTTTTATTATTTATTTCTTTAATTACTATATTTATATCTGGTTTTTGTGCTAATTTTGAGTTTGATCTAAAAAAAATTATTGCTTTATCAACGTTGAGACAATTAGGGGTAATGATGTTTATTTTGGCTTTTGGTTATGTTTATTTAGCTTATTTTCATCTTTTAACTCATGCTTTATTTAAAGCTTTATTATTTATGTGTTCTGGTGTATTTATCCATTCTTTTAAGGATTGTCAAGATATTCGTTTTTTAGGGAATTTATTGGTTCAAATGCCTTTGACCTGTTCTTGTTTTATTATTTCTAGATTGTGTTTATGTGGAATACCATTTTTATCAGGGTTTTATTCTAAGGATATTATTTTAGAATATTATTCTGTTGGTTATATTAATGTTTTTAATTATTTTTTGTTTTATTTTTCTAGTGGTTTAACTGTTAGTTATAGTATTCGTTTAATTTATTATTTGGTAATTAGGGATTTTTCTTTTTATTCTTATCATTTTGTTAGTGATGAAAATTTAATTATGTTAAGGAGTATGTTTGTTATAGTTTTTTCATCAATTATAGGTGGTAGATTTCTTATATGGGTTTTATTTCCTACTCCTTATTTTGTATTTATCTCTTTATATATAAAATTAATAGTTATTTTTGTTTGTTTATTAGGTGGTTGGTTTGGTTATATTATTAATAAATTTAATTTATTTGATTATATTATTAATTTTCGTATGAATAAATTTTGTTTTTATTTTGGTATAATGTGATTTATGCCATTTATTACTGTAAAACTTCCTTATTATTATTTATTTTATGGTCTAAAGTTCAATAAAAATGGTGACTATGGTTGGTTTGAATTATTTGGTAGTCAAGGATTTTCTTATTTATTAATTAGCTTTTCTAAGATAAATCAATCTATTCAAAATAGTATATTTAATTTGTTTTTTGTTATTATTTCATTTTGGTTTTTATTTTTACTTTTTTATTCAAATAGCTTATATTAGAGTTTAATATTGAAGATATTAAGGAGAAAATTTTCTTTGAATATTTATAAAAATATATATTTTTATTTTACAATGAAAATGTAATGTTTTAATAAACTATATAAATTAGAAATATAAACGGATTTTAACCGTTAAAATAATTAGTTAGCAGCTATTATTTGATCATACATATTTCCTTAATTGGATTTAATTAATCAATAATATCATTAACAATGATATACCTCTGTTTTGGTTTCAATTAATTTAAATAATGGATTTATTTATCCTTCTTTTAGGTCGAAACTAAATGCATATTTATGCTTACTATTTGAGAAAAATTGAATATTCAATACTTTTTGAATGCAAATCAAATGTTATGGTTAACTAAAATCCCATTTTACTCAATTTAGTGCTCCTTGATTTCATTCATGGTATAACCCTAAGATTAGAGTTGTAATAAAGATTATTGATGTTAATGTTCATTGATTTAAATTAGATAAGATTATTGTAGGTAATATAGGTAATAATAATGCAATTTCGATATCAAAAATTAAGAAAATTACTGCGATTAAGAAGAATTTAAGTGAAAATGGTATTCGTGATGATGATTTTGGGTCAAAACCACATTCGAATGGTGATCTTTTTTCTCGGTCTGTTGTTGTTTTTTTTCTTAAAATTGTATTTATAATTATTATTAGATTTGCAATAATTATGATTATTAATGCTATTGTTATTGTGGTATAAATTACTTACTCTGCCTTGAATACAGTCTTTTTAATTGGAAGTTAATTATACTATTTATATTAAGAAAGTTTAGTTACCTCATCAATAAATTGAAATATATAAAAATAATCATACTACATCTACGAAATGTCAATATCATGCTGCTGCTTCAAACCCAACATGATGATTTATTGAGAAATGAAATATTATTTGTCGTAATATACAAATCATTAAAAATGTTGTTCCGATAATTACATGTAGACCGTGAAATCCTGTTGCTATGAAAAATGAAGAGCCATAAATTGAATCTCTAATTGTGAATGGTGATTCAATATATTCATATGCTTGAAGAATTGTAAAGTAAATTCCTATAATGATTGTGATTATTAATCTTTGATTTATTTCTTTAAGATTGTTATTTAATAATCTGTGATGTGCTCAAGTTACTGTAACACCTGATGTTAATAAAATTACTGTGTTTAATAATGGGATTTGTATTGGATTGAAAGGTAAAATTCCAATAGGTGGTCATATTGACCCAATTTGTGTAGTTGGCGATAATCTTCTGTGAAAGAAAGCTCAGAAAAAAGAAATAAAGAAAAATACTTCTGAAATAATAAATAAAATTATTCCTCATTGTAATCCTTTAATTACTACCTTTGTATGTATTCCTTGATATGTTCCTTCTCGAACAACATCCCGTCATCATTGAATTATTGTTAATAGTGTTATAATTGTTCCTAATGTTATAATTGTTATTGATCTTTTTTGAAAATATTTGATTAATCCTGTTAGTATTATTATTGTTGAGAATGCCCCTATTAGTGGTCATGGTCTTATTTCTACTAAGTGAAATGGATGATTTTGTTTAGTTGACATTAGTTTACTTCTCTTGCATATAGTGTACTTAATACAGCAAATACATATCTTTGAATAATTGCTACTGCTGTTTCTAATGTTAATAATATTATTTGGATAATTATTATTGAAGGTAAAATATTTATTGGTACTCTTATAGTCGTATTACCTAATAATGTTAAAATTAGGTGTCCAGCAATTATGTTTGCAGCTAATCGAATTGATAATGTTCCAGGTCGGATGATGTTTCTAATTGATTCAATTAATACTATAAATGGTATTAAAATATTTGGTGTTCCTGTAGGAACTATATGTATGAATATTGATTCAGTGTTTTTTATTCAACCAAATATTATAAATGCTAATCATATTGGTAATGCTAACGTTAATGTTATTGATAGATGTCTGGTTCTTGTAAATGTATAAGGGAACAATCCCATTAAATTGTTGATTATAATAATTAAAAATATTGTAATAAATATTATTGTTGTTCCTTTATTTTTTTTTTGATTTATTAAAATCTTAAATTCTTTATTTAATATTTTGAATGGTTTTGACCATATTGTTGTAAATCGATTATTTATTATTCAGTATATATTTGTTAATAATATCATTCTTATTAATGAGCTTATTCAGTTTATTTTAATATTTATGATTCTTGTTGATGGGTCAAAAATTGAAAATAAATTAGTTATCATTTTCAGTTATTTTTATTTATTTTTAAGAAAAAAATTGATTTTATTTGAATTTTCGTATTTTTATTAAAGTAGATTTTTACTATAAATATTATTGTGATTATTATGAAATATATATAAATTATTATTCATCTTATTGGTGCTATTTGTGGTATTAGAATATATTGATATTTCAATAATTTTAATATGACATATTAATGTTATTTAATTAACTAATTTTCTCATCAAAAGTATTTGCTAATTTACTATAAATTGGTTTAAGAGACCATTACTTGCTTTCAGTCATTTGATGATTTTATTATTCATTTAATGAATGTATTAATGGGTACTCTTTCTACTACAATAGGTATGAATCTATGATTTGTCCCGCAAATTTCTGAGCATTGCCCAAACAATAATCCATTTCGGTTTAATAATATTCTTGTTTGATTAATTCGTCCTGGTGTTCCATCAATCTTTACTCCTGAGGATGGAATTGTTCATGAATGAATTACATCTGTGGATGTTACAATTATTCGAATAAAAGTATTTGAAGGTAATACTATTCGATTATCTACGTCTAATAATCGTAAATTATTATTTTTTTCGTTATTTATATATGAGTCAAATTCTATATCATTAAAATCTGAATATTCATAAGTTCAGTATCATTGGTGTCCTACTGCTTTAGTAGTTATTGATGGGTTGTTAATTTCGTCTATTAAATATAATAGACGTAAGGAAGGTGTAGCAATAAAAAATAAAGTTATTGCTGGTGTTACTGTTCAAATTAATTCAATTATTTGCCCTTCTAATAAATTTCGATCTGTGAATTTATTGAATATTAGTATTATTATTGTGTAACTAACTGTTGTAACAATTATTATTAAAATTAATATGATATGATCATGAAAAAATATTAGTTGTTCTATTAAGGGGGATGATCTATCTTGTAAATATAGATTGGGTCATGTTGTTATTTCTAATAAAAGTTTAATCTTTATATATAGATCTTAAGTCTATTGCACTAATCTGCCATATTAGAATTTAATAAGAATAGGTAATTCTCTATAAGTGTGTTCTGTAGGTGGTATATTTTGATTTCATTCTATAGAATTAGTTATGTGAGATCTAAATATTGTTTGTCGTATTGATGTTAATCTTTCTCATAAAATTATGATAAATAATATTATTCTTAATGTTGAAATTAATGCTCCTATTGATGAGATAATGTTTCATGAAATAAATATGTCTGGATAATCAGAATATCGTCGTGGTATTCCTGCTATTCCTAGAAAATGTTGTGGGAAGAATGTTAAGTTTACTCCAATAAATATTGTAATGAATTGAATTTTTAATCATAGTGGATTTATGTTTAATCCTGTAAATAAAGGATATCACTGAATAAATCCTGCTATAATTGCAAATACTGCACCTATTGATAATACATAATGAAAGTGGGCTACTACATAATAAGTATCATGGAGTGTAATATCAATTGATGAGTTTGATAATACAATTCCTGTTAATCCTCCTAATGTGAATAGAAATACAAATCCTATTGCTCATATACACGATGGTCTTATAGTTAATTTTGATCCATATATTGTTGCTAATCATCTAAATACTTTAATTCCAGTAGGTACAGCAATAATTATTGTTGCTGATGTAAAATATGCTCGAGTATCAACATCTATTCCTACGGTGAATATGTGATGTGCTCATACTACAAATCCTAATAAACCAATTGCTGCTATGGCAAAAATTATTCCTAGATTTCCGAATACTTCTTTTTTACCTCTTTCATGAGAAATAATATGTGAGATTATACCAAATCCCGGTAGGATTAAGATATATACTTCTGGATGTCCGAAAAATCAGAATAGATGTTGATATAAAATTGGATCTCCACCTCCTGATGGATCAAAAAATGATGTATTTATGTTACGATCAGTAAGTAATATAGTAATGGCTCCTGCAAGTACTGGTAAAGATAGAAGAAGTAATATTGCTGTAATTACTACTGATCAAACAAATAATGGAATTTGTTCTATGGACATCCCTGGTGATTTTATATTAATAGTTGTTGAAATGAAATTTACTGCCCCTAGAATTGATGAAACACCTGCTATATGAAGCGAAAAAATTGTCATATCTACTGATATTCCTATGTGTCCTGTAGTCCCTGCTAATGGTGGGTATAAAGTTCATCCTGTTCCTGTTCCTATATCTACTATTCTTCTTATTATTAATAATGTTAATGATGGTGGTAATAGTCAGAATCTTATATTGTTTATTCGTGGAAATGCTATATCTGGTGCCCCAATTATAATGGGAATTAATCAATTGCCGAATCCTCCAATTATAATTGGTATTACTATAAAAAAAATTATTACGAAAGCGTGGGCTGTTACGATTGTATTGTAAATTTGATCATTACCAATAATTGATCCTGGTCTACCAAGCTCTATTCGAATGATTATTCTTATAGATAGACCGATTATTCCTGATCATATTCCTAAGAGGAAGTATAGAGTTCCAATATCTTTGTGGTTGGTTGAGAATAATCAACGTTTCATTAGTAAGATGACTGAAGATTTTAAGGTGATAAATTGTAAATTTATTTATAGGTTAATACCTTCTTGCTATAATAGGTTTTGTATTCATTATATGATTTTAAATTGCAAGTTTAAAGGTGTAAATTTTTATTTACTAAGGCTTAAAGTTATTACTTTATTTATAACTTTGAAGGTTATTAGTTTATTTAACTTAAATCCTTAATACAATCTTATTGTTATTGTAATTGTTGTTATTCCTATAATTGAGAATGTATTTATTAGTATTAGATTATTGTTATTAATATTTATTTTTTTATAATTTCATTTTAATTGATAATTTATTAATATTAATACTGAGAATATAATTCGTAAATAGTAATATACTGTAATTAATGTTATTATTACTATTGTTCCTAATAATATAAATTCATTTATTGTTATTGTTGACTGAATTACTAATCATTTGGGTATAAATCCTATTATCGGAGGTAATCCTCTAATTGATATTATGTTAATTAATAAAAATATCTTTATTTTATTTGATTCATTTATTGTTAAAATTTGGTTTATATGATGGATTTTATAAATATTTATTGATTTTGTTATAACAATTGTTATTAAAGTGTATAATATAAAATATATTATTCATGTTGTTTCTCTTATTATTATCGCTGCTATTATTCATCCATTATTTCTAATTGATGAATATGCTATTATTTTTCGTAATGATGTTTGATTTAGTCCTCCAATTGCCCCAATAATAATTGATAAAATTATTGCTCTTATTGTTAAGTAATTTATTTTAATAATGTTTGATATTATTATTATTGGGATAATTTTTTGTCAAGTTATTAAAATTATGCATTTATTTCAATTTAATCCTTCTATTATTTTTGGTATTCAAAAATGAAAAGGTGAAATTCCTCTTTTTATTATTAATGCACTCATTAATATAAATTCTATTGTTTGATTGTTTCTGATATTATTTTCTTTTAATATTATTATGATAAATGATATTATAAAAATTATTGATGCAATTGTTTGAATTAAAAAATATGTTAATGCTGATTCTTTAGATATTATGTTTTTTTGTTTAATAATTATAGGTATAAATGCTATTATATTAATTTCTATTCCTATTCATACAATAAATCATGAATTTGATGAAATTGAAATTGTTACTCTAAGAATTAATATGATTATTATTAGTATATTTGTTGATTTATTTATAATTAGAAAGAGGGATAAAATGATCCCATATATGAGGTATGAACCCATTAGCTTAAATTTAGCTTATCTTTCTATGTTTTGATGTATGATGCATAAAAGTTTTTGATTCTTTAAGAAACAGTTTAATTCTGTTAAATATAATGGAAGTAATATAATATTACATTTTTTATTACATCAAAATAATCTTTTAGTCAAGCATTCCATT